GGATGGGTAATACCCGGAGTAGCTATTTATGATACTATGCAATTTGTGCAACCTGATGTGCATACAATATGCATGGGATTAGCCGCTTCAATGGGATCTTTTATCCTGGTTGGAGGAGAGATTACCAAACGTCTAGCATTCCCTCACGCTTGGCGCCAATGAGTTCTTTAAGAAAAAAAAAAAGACTATGCCTTCGCCATATAAAATATGAATATTAAGTAATAATAGCATGGCACTTCGAATTCGATATGCATTTTTTTAATATAGATTATATATCGAAAGAGGAGTATGAAATTAGTATAAAAAAAAAGGTATTCCGGATTTTATCCGGGGCCTTTTCACAGCGGCACAAACTTTTTTGTTTTCACCCTGAAGACTTTTAACAATATTTATTGTATTGTTATGAAAGAGTACGAAAAAAAACTTTGGGATTGCTGAATCACAAACGAGATAAATATATAAAAAGCAACGGAGCCATCATAGTATTTAAAAATTGTCCCGAAAGGAAGGATGGTAATTGGATCATTTGGCGATCCGGATCTGAGAAAATAAACCCTATATCTAGATATTTTTTTCTCTTTCTTTAATGGAAGGTCAAAGCGAATCCCATTATGGAGCCGTATGCAATGTGCAAAAGATGCCTATGCCTGTACGGTTACTCAATTCTATCTTTTTTTATTATTCTTTTTTTCTTCGCCTCGTGGTCATCCGAGATAGAAGAATCTTTTGTTTGTTATATCATCAGGGTAATGATACATCAACCTGCAAGTTCTTTTTATGAGGCACAAACGGGAGAATTTATCCTGGAAGCAGAAGAACTATTGAAACTGCGCGAAAGCATCACAAGGGTTTATGTACAAAGAACGGGCAAACCATTATGGGTTATATCCGAAGATATGGAAAGGGATGTTTTTATGTCAGCAACAGAAGCCCAAGCTTATGGAATTGTTGATCTTGTAGCTGTTGACTAAAAATAGCAGTAATCCTGCGCAAATCCGCAACTTGAGATTTTTTACTTAACTTATTACTGGGTTTAATAATATTCTATTCATCTATTAAATAGAGAAGTAATTCATAAGCAGTCGGTTAGGATCGATCTAAACCAGCCCATTCATTATGTATATGATTCAACATGCCAACTATTAAACAACTTATTAGAAACACAAGACAGCCAATCAGAAATGTCACAAAATCCCCTGCTCTTCGGGGATGTCCTCAGCGCCGAGGAACGTGTACTAGGGTGTATGTGCGACTCGTTCAGATCCTCGCTGGGGCAAACTAAAGGAAACCCATTTTCCAGTATCAATGCTCAGTACCAGTGAAGAGGAAAAAATGGAAGGAAAAAGGCCAGTCACTATCTAAAAAAAAGATCTATTATATCCTTCTATTGTGTTGAAATTTATGGTTTCCATTGGTGCAAATCCAATCATTTCCATTTTGAATTGAAGATGAAAAAAAATTCCTCATTGGTAACAAATGATTATCCATTAAGCGAGGGAAATCCTATGTTCAAAGCCGAAATCTTATGTCTCTACTCTTGCAAAAACGGACTAAGAGGGTCAGCTACCCAGCTAATCTTCATAATTAAATATCGTTACTGTATAGGTAGATCTCGTTGTGAAAGACCTATGACTAAATAATTCATGGGTAGAGCCAAAGAACGTGAACTGTACAAGTTACCAATAGCATTGATTAAATGAAGTAAGGGGCTCCGGTGTATAGAAAGGACCTCACCGTTTAAGACGTAACCATAGAAACGATGGAACCCACTATTTCTTTATTTATTTCTATTTATTCCTTTTTTATGTTTTTTGATACCTCGTATCAATACAATTTATTAGTTCGAGGTGAAATGCTATAAAAAAAAAAGACAAATTGTGGCCGGGAAGGTTATAGTAGCAAAAGCCATTGGAATTATTATTTTATACATTGGAAGAATCCGTTTTGTTATTAATAAACTCGGAAAGAGGAAAAGAATAACTGAAAGAAAAAAAAACCATTAGTTATTCATTAAAATTCATTTATTCAATGACCAGAATTAGACGAGGATATATAGCTCGGAGACGTAGAGCAAAAATTCGTTTATTTGCATCAAGCTTTCGGGGGGCTCATTCAAGACTTACTCGAACAATTATTCAACAGAAAATAAGAGCTTTGGTTTCGTCTCATCGAGATAGAGATAGGCAAAAGAGAGATTTTCGTCGTTTGTGGATCACTCGAATAAATGCAGTAATTCGCGAGAATAAGGTATCCTATAGTTATAGTAGATTTATACACAATCTGTACCAGAGACAGTTGCTTCTGAATCGTAAAATACTTGCACAAATAGCTATATTAAATAGGAACTGTCTTTATATGATTTCCAATGAAATCATAAAATAAGTAAATTGTAAGGAATCCAACACACTAAATTAAATAAATGGAATTTCGCTGGAGAATGAACTCCGGGAAGGTAGAGTAGAAATTAATATGAAAAAAAGAATATGATAAAGTTGCTCAAAATAAAATGAGTGAACACGCCGAATAGTCAATAAAAAAAAGATTTCTTCTTCCCCGTTCTTGTTTTTTTCTTACAATACGACAAATCCAACCGGATCCTCGAATTTTTCGAACAAAACATCAATCTGTGTTTGAGTTCAAATTGGAATTTTAATTCAATTGAAGAGTAAGCTTATTTTTTATTTATTTCTAGTTCTAAGACCAATCGTTCTGGCGGTCGACTCTCCTCTTTCAAATTGTTTATCATTATTAAGAAAAGGTAACAAAGATAAAATACGAGCTTGTTTTATAGCAATAGTAATTAATCTTTGTTGTTTTAAGGTCAATCTATTTACCCGTCTGGATAATATTTTTCCTTGTTCACTAATAAATCGACTAATTAAACTCATGTTTCTATAATCAATTCGATCCCCCGATTGGATCGGGGGCAAACGCCTACGAAAAGATCGCTTGGATTTAAGAAAGAATCGCTTGGATTTATCCATGGTTTGTTTATTCCTTATCCCGAAAATCCTATTTCAATCTCATCAAAAATGATTTAGGATTAAAAAAGAGGATTTGATTTGGTTTTTTTATATTAATTTAATATTTTAATTGAAGTTCTATTTTTATATTATAGATTTAATCTATATTATAGAAATCTTATTCTATTATCTATAGAATATGTCCCTGTGCATGTTCCTTGTAAAAGTAACACACAGACACCGTGATTCGATCTATTTCTTTATCTCCCCGTGAATCGTATGTTTGTAACAATAGGGACAGAATTTTCTCAATTCTAATCGACTAGGAGTATTATGTCGATTCTTTTGAGTAATATATCTGGAAATACCCCTTGATTCTTTATTAACACCCTTTCGAACACAATTAGTACATTCTAAAATAACCGTTACGCGGACTTCTTTACCCTTGGCCATGAACCCCCTTTCTTTGAGTTTTTGATGAGTTTTTGATTCAACCAACTCTTTGATTTTCCGATTTAAAGAGAAAAAGGAAGGAAAAAAAAAAGAAAAAAGAAATAGAAGTTCCTAACTCGAAATTTTGAAAGATTAGTTCGTTGCAATTACAACCAATAAGTAATTGTAAATAAATATTAACGAAAATAATGATTTCGAACTCTATTCAGTTCTATTTAGAATAGAATTCTAGTCTAAGTCGAAGTATAGTATTTCATTTTCCTATCTTGTATGATATTCTTGTCTTAGACACATTTTGATTTCTGTTTTCACTAGATTATTTATGTATTGAATTGGAGAATCCGAATTTCGACGAGGTTAAATCTACTTTTTGATTTCTCTTTTCTTTAGTCTACCTTTATTTTACTTAATTGTATCTAATTTTCTTTTTTTCTAAAATAAAGAGGGGGAGGGATTAGTCACAGATCTTTTGATTCTCTCTCTAATCTTCTTCACCCCTTTCGATGTCAACAACTAGAATGAAAAAAAAGGGAATGTCAACGCATCCGGGAATAATCGATTGATCTCTATCAATAGACCTGCTAAAGCCCCGAACCATAGAGTACTTAGTACCGGTGCCACGGAAAGATATGTTTTTAGATCTCGCATTGAAAATCCTCCTTCTTTATTCTTTTTTGTAATGTATAATGTTAATACATATAGGATCAGCTGTATATGTAAGTAGTTAAGGACCGCTTATATTTGTACACAGAATTCCTAATTGCAATTCAAATGGACGCCGATTCAGTAGATAAGATTTTCCCTTTCTGAAAATCGAAAAATACATACCCTTGTGTCTGAGCATTCCAAAAGAATATTCATTTTTTAGTTCATTTTACAATGGGTTTCATAGATTTCATAATCTATATTATTATGATATTATTAGATAATATATATCTAATAATATAGATTAGATAATAGCTATTAGAATATATATATTAGATATATAAACCTTCTACTATTATTATATCTTATCTGAGACAAAAAAAAAAGAAAAAATGGCAAGATAATTTGTATGTATATCAATGGATAAAAAAAAATGAGGATTTGGAAAACAAGATAAGGATTCTCTACAATGACACTGTAGACCAATTGAAAGGGATGTAGCGCAGCTTGGTAGCGCGTTTGTTTTGGGTACAAAATGTCACGGGTTCAAATCCTGTCATCCCTACCTATTACTTCTCCTCTGAGAAGTAATGAAATCGACTAAAATCGTGCATACATAATCTTTTTTATAGATTATATCATTTTATACTATGATATATAGTATCATATACTATACGAATACGATATGAGATGTATTCAGGTTACAAAACAAAATACTCTTCCTTATAGTCTTATCTATTGTGATAAGAAAGCGCTCTTAGTTCAGTTCGGTAGAACGTGGGTCTCCAAAACCCGATGTCGTAGGTTCAAATCCTACAGAGCGTGCTTGGTTAGCCTAAGTTAAGTCGAAAAAAAAAAATGACACTACAAAAATTGAACAGTGATCTGAATTTGACCTCCCGTGAATTAAAGAAAAGAGGAGGTCAATCAAAAAAAAGA